ATCAATATTCGTGATGCAATCATTGTTGGATTAGGTCCAAGACAAAGATTCTTTCTTGACCAAACTACAAGTATGGAACTCCATGATATGGAAAGACAGAATATAGAACCTAAAAGGATAATTGAGGTGGCTCGTCTTCGAATCGACTTTTGGACCCGAAAAAGAGAACAAAAATAAAGTCAATTTGAATTGAAAATTTCAATTAAATACTTAACTAAAGTAAAAAGTAAAAGTTTTTGTTTCTCGATAGATCCTTTCGATGGATGGTGGAACACCTTTTTTTCTTCTTATTCGATATATTATGGGTAATTAACTAACCTATTTATTACTATACTGAATGCAATGAGTTAAAATAAGTAATAAGGTAATATCAGGTTGTTCGCTCCCCAAAAATGGAATTGAAGCTATTTTCAAATCCAATTCCTTTATTCCAAAATTAATTAAAATGAAAATAGAATTTCATCTTCGAATGAAGTTACACGACACAGTTCTTATTACTATTACTTTACTCAACTCAAAAATTGCACAATGAATCTGTTGATTCGTAATCACAGGATCGGTCGATGTCACATCTGATGAATCAATTTTTTTCTACCTATGTTATGTCACTCTATCTTTTTTTTTAGTATTATCTATAATGACCGATGAATCATGAATTTTCCATTGGAACTAAACTAATTCTCTTAATTGGTTTTTATTACCCTTATATCCGGGAAAAATGGAAACTTAGGTAAGTGTTTTATCAACATATGTAGAAAAAAAAACATATCTAATAAAGCCCCTTCATGCTTACTATAACTAGTTATTTCGGTTTTATACTGGCTGCTTTAACTATAACCCCAGCTCTATTTATTGGTTTGAACAAGATACGACTTATTTGAAAATAAATTGAATAAATAATTCAGAAAAATATTTCTCGGCAATTCCAGATATTCTATGGTTCTTTCCCGCACCAATTGCCAATTTTTTTCTTGGTCATTGAGATTCACGGATAATTCAGATTAATATTTAGGGATAGATCTTACCCCTTTTTTTTATCCCCTCAAACAAACTGAAATGATTGAAGTTTTTCTATTTGGAATCGTCTTAGGTCTAATTCCTATTACTTTGGCAGGATTATTTGTGACTGCATATTTACAATACAGACGTGGTGATCAGTTGGACCTTTGATTGAGTAACATTTCTTTTTTTGATTGACCTCCTCCAGGGAGGAGGTCAAATTCCAGTTGCAATTCAACTTTGTTTTGTTAAGTTATTTTATTGTGATTCGACATACATAAGATAGACGGAATCACGCTCTGTAGGATTTGAACCTACGACATCGGGTTTTGGAGACCCGCGTTCTACCGAACTGAACTAAGAGCGCTTTCAAAGAATTTTTTTTTTTTCCACTTAACTTCTAACACATCTCACATACATATAGTATCCAAAAATGAAAGATTATGCCCCATTTTAGTTGATCTCAATTAAAATCTCGTTACTGCCCATAGGACTCGGTACTGCCCATAGGAGAAGTCATAGGTAGGGATGACAGGATTTGAACCCGTGACATTTTGTACCCAAAACAAACGCGCTACCAAGCTGCGCTACATCCCTTTTTAAAATTGTTGTACAGTGTCATTGTACAAAATACCTGTCTTGTTTTCCACATCTTTATTTTCTCCTCTATCTATATAGAACTTTCTTGTCATTTCTTGTTTTTGGTTTCATATAATAAAAGAATTATATACATCTGAAACCCAACCTAACGTATAAAAAAGAATGAATATTTAGCCGTAATGCTCAGGAAGAAGGGGTCATCTTTTTCTTTTTTAGTGACATGAAAATCTCATCTATTAGTTCATTGTACATATCTATTTTTGTTAGGAAATCCGCGTAAAAATAAATAAAAATGATCTTGAACTACAGCATCTGACAATATATGTATTACAATAAAGAAGGAGGATTTTCAATGCGAGATCTAAAAACATATCTCTCCGTGGCACCTGTGCTAACTACTCTATGGTTTGGGTCTTTAGCGGGTCTATTGATAGAAATTAATCGTTTATTCCCAGATGCCCTGTCATTCCCCTTTTTTTCATTCTAGTTATTGATATGCGAAGAAATGAAGAAATAGAATTCCACATGACGTAACTAAAATTGCGCCCCTCCCTTTCAATTCTTTAGGATAGTAAGGAAAGAGAAAGAAAAAGTGTATTGAACCTCATAAAAAATCCGCTAGATCCAAGATCTAATTTGGGAAAACAGAAATAAAATTCAAATGTGTATCCAGTCTAGGGCAGGCTCCACGAAATCATAGCATAGAAAGAAGATACTTAAATGAAATATTGGGATTTAGGATAGAAATAATGGATAGTTAGAAAGAAATTGTATTACTTAATTATTATTCTATTTTGTATTACTTAACTTAATATATACTATATTAATACATATTCTATTAATTAGATAATAAATTAATTAGATAATAAGAAGAATTACAACGAAATGTTTAGAAATTCCA